ACTAATTAATACTAAATAAATAATAATACTAAATAAATAATAACTAATAACGAGTTAAAATAAAAGTAAAAAAAGGGTGTTATGTTATAAGGCTCTTGTTCCAAACAAAATATCAAAAAAATGGAATAAATACAATTGAAAAAGAAAAGATCCAAATTACTAATATATATATATATAATATATATTAGTCATTTTAGTAATGACCCCATATTATAATATTTTTATTGAAAATATAAATGATTGAAAATAGGATTTCATTTAATTTAAAGAGAGTTTCATTTTTAATTTAGAAATGAAGTTCCATGTTATTTTGACATTCCTTTATTCAAGATACTTTATTCAAGAGTTGCTCGAGAAATCGGTTGAGTCAGAATCGTAGGATGAATAGATGTCAAAGAGGATAATTTTTTTTTTATTTCTGTCACTATTGTTTGTGCTGTCTATAATGAAATGAATAATGAATGATAAATGAAATCAAAAGCTTTCAATTCAATTGGGACTCATTTTGTCAATTGGTCTTTTTATTATCTTATATTTTTCAAGATAAGAAACTTAGGTAAGTGTTTCATAACTAAACATATGTATAAATAGAACGTATCCCATTTAGTTCCTTCATGCCTACTATAACTAGTTATTTCGGTTTTCTACTGGCGGCTTTAACTATAACCTCAGCTCTATTTATTGGTCTGAGCAAGATACGTCTTATTTGAAATTGATTGAATGAACAATTCATAAAAATGTTTTTATGAGATATCCAGGTAGTCCATAGTTCCTTCCCATGTGAATTGTAATTCTTGATTATTGAGATTCGTGGGCGATTTGGATTACTATTTAGAGATAGATATTTCCCCCCCCTTTTTTTTTTACCTACCTTTTCAAAAAAAAAAATAAAAAAATGATTGAAGTTTTACTATTTGGAATCGTGTTAGGCCTAATTCCTATTACTTTGGCTGGATTATTCGTAACTGCGTATTTGCAATACAGACGCGGCGATCAGTTGGACCTTTGATTAAGTAAGAGCTCATCTCTTTTTAAATAACATCTCTTTTTTTTATTGACCTCCTGCGGATTAAAGAAAGGAGGAGGTCAAATTAGGGTTGCTGCTCTAGTTAGTCAAGTTATTTACTTGTAATTCGACCCAAGAAGAACAGAAGCACGCTCTGTAGGATTTGAACCTACGACATCGGGTTTTGGAGACCCGCGTTCTACCGAACTGAACTAAGAGCGCTTTCTTTCTTATCCCAATATAAAGGGCTGTATGTAAATAAAAGAATTTTATTTGTAACCCCCACTTTGGATACATATAGTATCATAAAGCATTATGTTATGTATGTCTAATTTTTATTTATCTCAATGGATCCTTCATTACTGCACATGGGAGAAGTAATAGATAGGGATGACAGGATTTGAACCCGTGACATTTTGTACCCAAAACAAACGCGCTACCAAGCTGCGCTACATCCCTTTCAATTGGCCTATAGTGTCATTGTAGAGAATCCCCATCTTGTTTTCCACATCGTGATTTCTCCCATTGATATACAATTGCTCTTGTCATTTCTTTTTCGTCTTATATAACAATATAACATATAATAAAAGAAAAAAGAATCAAATCGATCAAATAGATATAATATAATTAACAATATAATAAAAAATATAAATCTAAAAATCGGTAATGTTCAGAAAATAAAGTGAGTGGACACTTTTTTCTGTTGTAAAGAAAGTAAAATATCATCAACAACGACATGTGTATCTGATCATATATGTATTACAATAAAAAAGGAGGACTTTCAATGCGAGATTTAAAAACATATCTCTCCGTGGCACCTGTGTTAAGCACTCTATGGTTCGGGTCTTTAGCAGGCCTATTGATAGAGATTAATCGTTTATTCCCAGATGCGTTAACATTCCCCTTTTTTTCATTCTAGTTGGGGATGAAGAAGATTATAGATAGAAAAAATTATCTGTGACTAACCCTTTTTGTTTTGTTCTTTCTTTCAGTTTTTTAGGATAAAAAAGAAGGAAAGAGAAAGAATCAAAAAAGATTCATCCGCAACGAAACTCAGGTTCACGCTGAATTAATAGAGGGAGAACCAAAATGTAAATGTAAAGTAAATAATAAAGGTCGCGGACAACAAACGCATACAGGATACTTAAATGAAATACTATAACTAATGGATAGTTAGAAATCATCGTATTACTTATATTCTCTATTGATTTGATTGCAATGAAATATTTCATAATTGGGTTTCGAGTCAGCAACTTCTTTTTTTCTTCTTCGTTTCGAAAATAGAGGAGTTGGGTGAATAAAAAAAAAGGGGGTTTATGGCCAAGGGTAAAAATGTCAGAGTAAAGGTTATTTTGGAATGTAACAGTTGTGTCCGAAACGATATTAATAAGGAATCGCGGGGCATTTCCAGATATATTACTCAAAAGAATCGACACAATACGCCTAGTCGATTGGAATTGAGAAAATTTTGTCCCTATTGTTACAAGCATACGATTCATGGGGAGATAAAGAAATAGATAAAATGTAACGCGTTTGTAACCCCTCCAAGGAACAGCAATAAATTACATAATAATAAAATATTAATATACAAATTTAATAATAAATTATAAAAATAAAACAACCCAATCCTATTTCATCCTATTTTGGTAGGATCGCAAATGAAATTCGAATTAAGAAATACGATTTAAAAGATAAGGAATAAACCATGGATAAATCCAAGCGACTTTTTCTTAAATCCAAGCGATCTTTTCGTAGGCGTTTGCCCCCAATTGGATCGGGGGATCGAATTGATTATAGAAACATGAGTTTAATTAGTCGATTTATTAGTGAACAAGGAAAAATATTATCTAGACGAGTGAATAGATTGACTTTGAAACAACAACGATTAATTACTATTGCTATAAAGCAAGCTCGTATTTTATCTTTGTTACCCTTTCTTAATAACGAGAAACAATTTGAGAGAACTGAATCGACTCCTAGAACCACGGGTCCTCGAATTAGAAATAAATAGATAGGCTATTCCTCAATTGCAATTGAATCAAAATTTCAATATGAACCCCAACTCAGATTTATATTTTGTTCGAAAAATTGGAGAACCCCGATTGGATTGTCACATCATAAGAAAAAATTGCTTTTTTTTTTTAATGTGTTGATTCATTTTTACTATATTTCTCTTATTTATATTAATTTCTACTCTACCTTCCCGGAGCTCATTCTCCGGGGCCCCACTTAAATCATTACGGTGGATTCCTTCTAATCTTCTTATTTAAGGATCTGATTGGAAATCATGTAAAGACAATTTGTATTTGATATGGCTATTTGTGCAAGTATTTTACGATTAAGAAGCAACTGTCTCTTATACAGATCATGTATGGATCTGCTATAACTATAGGATACCCCAATCTCACGAATTGCTGCATTTATCCGAGTAATCCACAAACGACGAAAATTTCTCTTTTGCCTGCCCCTATCCCGATGAGAAGAACTCAAGGCTCTCATTTTCTGTTGAATAGTATTTCGAGTAAGTCGTGAATGAGTCCCTCGAAAGGTTGATGCAAATAAACGAATTTTTATTCTACGTCTCCGAGCTATATACCCTCGTCTAATTCTGGTCATTGAATCAAATTAAACTTTGATGAATAACTAATTGATTTATTTTCTTTCAGTTATTCTTTTTCCCTTTCCTGGTCTATTAATAACAAAACGGATTCTTCCAATGTATAAAAAAAAATTCCAATGGCTTTTGCTACTATGACCTTCCCAACCACCATTTTTCCAGGCATTTAACCTCGAAATAAGAAATTGTATTGATACTAGGTATCAACAAAAAAAATACTAAATTGTAACTCAAGTTGAGTATAGTATAAAGTATCAATAAATAGTAAAGCTAAATGGATAAATAAATAGTGGGTTCCATCGTTTCTATGGCTACTTCTTAAACGGTGAGGTCCTCTCTATACACCGGAGCCCCTTCCACCATTAATCAATGTTATTAGTAACTTGTACAGTTCACATTCTTTGACTCTACCCATGAATTGTACAGTAATAAGTCTTTTCACAATGAGATCTACCCATACAGTAACGGTATTTAATTACAAAGGTTGGCTAGGTAGCTGACCCTGTATAGTCCGTTCTTGCAAGAGTAGGAGCCTAATTCTTTTGCTTCTAAAATATGATTTCCCCCGCTTAATGGATAACCATTTGCTACCACTGGGGAATTGCTTTTCATCTCCAATTGAGGTGATTGGATTTGCACCAATAGAAACCATAAATTTGATACGCAATGGAGGTTTTTTTCTATATTGATTGGAATTCTTCTATCCTATCCTATCCTATTCATTGGTACTGGTCATTGATACTGGAAAAAATTTTATTTTATTTTGTTCCGGCTCATGATCTGAACGGGTCGCACATACACCCGAGTACATGTTCCTCGACGCTGAGGACATCCCCGAAGAGCGGGGGATTTTGTTACATTTTTTATTGGCTGTCTTGTGTTTCTAATAAGTTGTTTAATAGTTGGCATACTTAATGGTATAGAAAATGGGCTGGTTTAGATCAATCCTAACCAGATGATTATGAATTCTTTCTATTTTCTTTTTTTTTTTACTTTACGCAGATAAAATATTCAATTTAGATTCATCCAAATTATGGTTCGAAATGGATGGAATCGCAGATTTACGTGAAATCCCCGGCATTTTCGATCGCTACCAGATCAACAATTCCATGAGCTTGGGCTTCTGTTGCTGACATAAAAACGTCCCTTTCCATGTCTTCGGATACAACCCATAAGGGGTTACCCGTTCTTTGTACATAAACCCTTGTGAGGGTTTCGCGTAGTTTCAGAAGTTCTTCCGCTTCTAGGACAAATTCTCCTGTTTGTGCCTCATAAAAAGAACTCGCAGGTTGATGGATCATTACCCTGATGATATAACATAATGAATGTTTCCGCGATCTCGTACGATTGATTGGACTAGGCAAAAAGATTAAAGAATAACAAGAAAAAATAAGTATATATATATAATTGAACAACCGTACAGGCATTTTTTGTGCATTGCATACGGCTCCACAATGGACTTTTTACGTTCGTTGAGCAAAAAACGAAATAGGATCCATCAGACCCAAATCGTTAAGTGATCCATTTACCACCCTTCTTTTCGTGGGAGTTCCAAAATACTATGATGGTTCCGTTGCTTTCTATATTTATGATTTATCTCATATGTGATTCAGCAATCCCAAAGTTTCTTTTTGATCCGATCAAATAAAAAAAAAGTAAAAAAAAAAAAAACGATCTTGTTTTTTTTTTTTCATTCGAGTATTCTTTCATATTTCATAACATAAATATTGGAACAGAGGCTTCTGGCGTGAAAAATAAAAGTTTGTGACGCTGAAATGAAGCCCGGATAGATAAGATCAAATCATAAATACCCTTTGTCTCATATTACTCGCCCGATATATAATCCCATGTTCTGAAAAAACAATAATGGTTTGTTCATATCGAACTCGAAGTGCCATGCTATTATTACTTAAATATTATCTTACAAATTCTTATTTATATTAAAATATTAAATATGGCGAAGGCATAGTTTTCTTTTTTCTTTCAAACAAAAAACTCATTGGCGCCAAGCGTGAGGGAATGCTATACGTTTTGTAATTTCTCCTCCGACCAGGATGAAAGATCCCATTGAAGCGGCTAATCCCATGCATATTGTATGCACATCTGGTGGCACAAATTGCATAGTATCATAAATTGCGACTCCGGGTATTACCCACCCGCCGGGGGAGTTTATAAACAAATAAAGATCTCTGGTCTCATCCTCTATACTGAGATATACCATCAGGCCAATAAGTTGGTTTGAGATCTCGCTATCAACTTCTTGACCTAAAAAAAGTAATCTTTCTCGATGAAGTCGGTTGATTAGGACAAAATTTTATCCCTTAGGAACCGTACACGCGCCTTTGGATGCATACGGTTCAAAAAAAAAGAATCAATGTATTGTATTGATTCTACCCTCCTTTACTTTTTTTATAGTAGGACTTTTCTACCTCCTAATGAAGGGGCTTTTTCTTCGATTTTTTTTTAAGAAAGATATTTTTTTGCTCGAATCTCTGTCAAAAATAAAAGAATCCACTAAACTTATCGAATTAACCTCTCATTGATGTATTGTTTCATCGAAATCGAATCCAAATTACGATGTAATTTTCTTGTTCCTGAATGGGCCTCCTCAATTATTTTAGGTTTATGTTCTACTCCGGGTAAATATCTGCCCGATTTCAATTTGCACATATAGGACAAATGCTCCCAATACCACTTTTACTTTTTTCAATTAATTTCGTGCCTTTCTTACAACAAATACGCGATGTAGTCAAAATATTATTTCATTGATTGGCAGTTTGAGATCGCCCATATGCTATCAAGTAATCACTTATGATACAAGTGGTAATCATACATATATTACCAATTGGGTATTTTCTGAACGGAGCCTGGATACTTCATTTTATTGGATTGGTCCAACCAAGCCAACCATAAATTTTGATAATTGATAATATTAATATTGATTTCGACCCCCTCAAAAATGGATCTAATTGCATTTCACGCTCCAAATTATTGATGGTTCAAACAATCTTTTTTGGGCGAAACAGAGGGTATCTCGATCGGGGGAGAGAACGGGGAAATCCCATATGACCCAATATGTCTGACAAGTCGCACTATACGTCAACCCAAATTGCATCTTCCTCTCCAGGACTCCGAAAAGGTACTTTTGGAACACCAATAGGCATCAACTGAAAGAAAGGGGGTTAAGTACTATATTTTACTTTGATGTGGAAACGTAATATTTTTATCCCTGGATATTACCAAATAGTAAGACGAAATTAATAAGGGAAAATTATTACAAATGGGTCGGGCTCTTCGAATGATGAACAAGTATCTACGCATTCGCTCATAGAAAATGGGACCAATCCCCCATTGCGTATTGGTACTTATCGGGTATAGAATAGATCTGCTTATCTTTGTTCCGATGAACAGAATTGTTCCATTATTCCCAACGAAAGAAATGGAATTCAATATTCAATAATATGAACCCTTTTTCCAAAATAATCCACTGAAAGGGAGAGGTCCATAGCATAGTCTTTTCCAATGCGATAAAGTTACATAGTGTCTATTTTTCTTTGATAAAGGGGTATTTCCATGGGTTTGCCTTGGTATCGTGTTCATACCGTCGTATTGAATGATCCCGGTCGGTTGATTTCTGTACATATAATGCATACAGCTCTCGTTGCTGGTTGGGCCGGTTCAATGGCTCTATACGAATTAGCCGTTTTTGATCCCTCTGACCCCGTTCTTGATCCAATGTGGAGACAGGGTATGTTCGTTATACCCTTCATGACTCGTTTAGGAATAACCAATTCGTGGGGCGGCTGGAGTATCACAGGAGGGACTATAACGAATCCGGGTATTTGGAGTTACGAGGGTGTGGCCGGGGCACATATTGTGTTTTCTGGTTTGTGCTTCTTGGCAGCTATCTGGCATTGGGTATATTGGGATCTAGAAATATTCTGTGATGAACGTACAGGAAAACCCTCTTTGGATTTGCCCAAGATCTTTGGAATTCATTTATTTCTTTCAGGATTAGCTTGCTTTGGGTTTGGTGCATTTCATGTAACAGGCTTGTATGGTCCTGGAATATGGGTATCTGATCCTTATGGACTAACCGGAAAAGTCCAATCTGTAAATCCTGCGTGGGGGGTAGAGGGTTTTGATCCTTTTGTTCCGGGAGGAATAGCCTCTCATCATATTGCAGCAGGTACATTGGGCATATTAGCGGGCCTATTCCATCTTAGTGTCCGCCCCCCCCAACGCCTATACAAAGGATTACGTATGGGTAATATTGAAACTGTCCTTTCCAGTAGTATCGCTGCTGTCTTTTTTGCAGCTTTTGTTGTTGCTGGAACGATGTGGTATGGCTCCGCAACTACCCCAATCGAATTATTTGGTCCCACTCGTTATCAATGGGATCAAGGATACTTCCAGCAAGAAATATATCGAAGGGTTGGTGCCGGACTAGATGAAAATCAGAGTTTATCAGAAGCTTGGTCTAAAATTCCAGAAAAATTAGCTTTTTATGATTACATTGGCAATAATCCAGCAAAAGGAGGTTTATTTAGAGCGGGCTCGATGGACAATGGGGATGGAATAGCGGTTGGATGGTTAGGACATCCTATCTTTAGAGATAAAGAAGGGCGTGAGCTTTTTGTACGCCGTATGCCTACTTTTTTTGAAACATTTCCAGTAGTTTTGGTAGACGGAGACGGAATTGTAAGAGCCGATGTTCCCTTTAGAAGGGCGGAATCTAAGTATAGTGTCGAACAAGTAGGAGTAACTGTTGAGTTCTATGGCGGCGAACTCGATGGAGTCAGTTATAGTGATCCTGCTACTGTGAAAAAATATGCTAGACGTGCTCAATTGGGTGAAATTTTTGAATTAGATCGTGCTACTTTGAAATCGGATGGTGTTTTTCGTAGCAGCCCAAGGGGTTGGTTCACTTTTGGACATGCTTCGTTTGCTTTGCTCTTCTTTTTCGGACACATTTGGCATGGTGCTAGAACCTTGTTCAGAGATGTTTTTGCTGGTATTGACCCAGATTTGGATGCTCAAGTGGAATTTGGAGCATTCCAAAAACTTGGAGATCCAACTACAAGGAGACAAGTCGTCTGATACAATACTGCTCTTGTATCTTTTGCCTCTATTATATTTTTATTATTTAACTTTGACATAGAGTACCAGAGAAATGTTGATTTGAATCACCGCCCTTTCTTTGACTTTTGACTCTTGTCCTTTCTTAATCTGGGAGATGATCCCAAATGAACAGGTGTGGAAGCTATAATTGTAAACCACGATCAATTTATGGAAGCATTGGTTTATACATTCCTCTTAGTCTCGACTCTAGGAATAATTTTTTTCGCTATATTTTTTCGAGAGCCGCCTAAGGTTCCGACTAAAAAGGCGAAATGATTTTTCATTATCTTACATTATCTTTATCTAAATGGAAGTAAAGTAATGAGCCTCCCATATTGGGAGGCTCATTACTTTACTTCCATTTAGTCCCCGTGTTCCTCGAATGGATCTCGTAGTTGTTGAGAGGGTTGCCCAAAAGCGGTATATAAGGCGTACCCGGTAAAACTTACAAGTAAACCAGATATAAAGATGGCAACTAAGGTTGCTGTTTCCATTATTATCAAATTTCAAAACTATAACGGATCTATGATAAGATCCTTTATTTACAACGGAATAGTATACAAAGTCAACCGATCTCAACCAATGCAATAGGATTTATGGCTACACAAACCGTTGAAGATAGTTCTAGATCTGGTCCAAGACGAACTAATGCAGGGAGTTTATTGAAACCATTGAATTCAGAATACGGGAAAGTGGCTCCTGGGTGGGGAACTACCCCTTTGATGGGGGTCGCAATGGCTCTATTTGCGGTATTCCTATCTATTATTTTGGAGATTTATAATTCTTCCGTTTTACTAGATGGAATTTCAATGAATTAGGTCCATAAAAATCATGAAGTCCTGGCTTTTCAATCCAAAATGAATTACTTAGGACTCTCATTTCTAGTCTATTCTGGCAGTTCGACCGTGAAATTATTTTGTTTCTGTATTTCCGGAATATGAGTGTGTGACTTGTTATAATTGATCCTATTGATAGTACAGAGAATGGGTCTGTCATCTTGAGAGAGATGAGTTCTGCTTCGTCGGATATTCATTTTTTTATCTGGAGCACGGAATATATGGAATAGATCGAGAAATATTTGAACTATGATTCATACCTACTATTTATACCTCGCGACTGGATAAAAAAAAAATTAAAGATTGATTTTATCATTATAAATCGAAAGGGTTTTCTTCCTTAAAAATTGGGTTTCTGTTTAGTTGTTTATTTTTACCAATGGACAAATAAAATTCCGAATTTTTAGTCATTAAATCTAT